ATTGGGTTTATACCAATGAGCAAAAAAAGTACAACTTGAACAATGAATTAATAAGTCGAACAAAAGCTCTAGAAAAAGAAAAGGGATTTCTTGCTCTGGATATGCTCGAAAAAAGGACCAGATTATGCAATGATGAAAACGAACAAAAATACTTGCCCAAAACGTATGACCCCTTTTTGAGGGGACCATATCGTGGAACAATAAAAAAATTCTATTCACATATGATCATGAATGATTTAATCACTTCTACAGATACGGAGGATTCCATAGAAATCAATTGGATAAATAAGATTTATGGGCTACTTCCTAATAATTCTAATTATTCCAGAAAATTTGAACATCAAAAGAATCCGCCTGATAGGGAATCATTACTGAATTATATTGGTAATTCCTTAACCTCAATCAAAGAATTTCCTTTTGAGCCTGCACCCATTTTGCATTTTAAAAAATATTCTTTATTGAGAGAGCAAACAAGAATTGATTTTGAAAATCAAACAAAAGCTTTAAAATGGGTATTCGATGTAATTACAACTGATCCAAATGATCAAACAATAATTAGAAATAAATCTATTGGAATAGAAGAAATCCATAAAAGGGTTCCTCGGTGGTCATACAAATTAACTGATGATTTGAAAGAACAGGAGGCAGAAAATGAGGAAGAATCCAAGGAAGATCATGAAATTCGTTCAAGAAAAGCCAAACGCGTAGTAATTTATACTGATAACAATCAGAATACCAACCCTATTACAACTACAAATAATACTAATAATAGTGATCAAGCAGAAGAGGTGGCTTTGATACGTTACTCGCAACAATCGGATTTTCGTCGGGATATAATCAAAGGATCCATGCGTGCTCAAAGACGTAAAACGGTTATTTGGGAAATGTTTCAAGCAAATGTGCATTCTCCGCTTTTTTTGGATCGAATAGACAAAACATCTTTTTTTTCTTCTTTTTATATCTCTGAAATGATGAATCTCATTTTTAGGAATTTGGTGGGGAGAGAACCAGAATTGAAAATTTCACATTTATATTTTGAGGAGGAAGAGACAAGGGAAAAAGAGAAAAAAAACGAAGAAAAAAAAGAGGAAAATGAACGTATAGTAATATCAGAAACTTGGGATAGCATTATATTTGCTCAAGCAATAAGAGGTTTGATGTTAGTAACCCAATCTTTTCTTAGAAAATACATTGTATTGCCTTCATTGATAATTGCTAAAAATATTGGCCGTATGTTATTATTCCAATTCCCCGAATGGTATGAGGATTTGAAGGAGTGGAATAGAGAAATGCATGTTAAATGCACTTATAATGGTGTTCAATTATCAGAAACAGAATTTCCCAAAGATTGGTTAACAGACGGTATTCAGATAAAGATTCTATTTCCTTTCTGTTTGAAACCTTGGCGAAGATCTAAAATACGATCTCATCCTAGGGATCAAATAAAAAAAAAAGGAAAAAAAGACAATTTTTGTTTTTTAACGGTTTGGGGAATGGAAGCGGAATTCCCTTTTGGGAATCCCCGAAAACGACCTTCCTTTTTTGAACCCATTTATAAAGAACTCCAAAAAAAAGTTAGAAAAGTTAAAAAGGATTTCTTTATACTTCTAAAAGTTTCAAAAGAAAAAACAAGATGGATCATTAAAATACTTCTAGTTCTAAAACGAATAATGAAGGAAATTCAAAAAGTAAACCCAATATTCTTATTTGAATTGAGCAAGGTGAAAGTATATGAAACGGCTGAAAATGGAAAAGATTCCGAAATAAATAATAAGATTATTCACAAATCAACCATTCAAATCCAATCCATGAATTGGACAAATTATTCACTCATAGAAAAAAAGATGAAAGATCTTTCTGATAAAACAATCACAATCAGGAATCAAATAGAACGAATCACAAAAGACAAGAAAAAAATAATTCTAACTTGTGCTGATAAAAGATCAAAATCACAGAAACATATTTGGCAGATATTCCAAAGAATAAATATACGATTAATACGTAAATCACATTATTTTATGAAATCTCTGATTGAAAATATATATATAGATATCTTGCTATGTATGATTACCATTCACAGGATCTATTTCCAACCTTTCTTTGAATCAACAAAAAGAATAATCAATAAATCCGTTTACAACGATCAAACAAATCAGGAAGGAATTGATGAAAGAGATCAAAATACAATGAACTTTTTTTCCACTATAAAAAAGTCCTTTTCGAATACTAATATTAGTAATAGTACAAAAATGTATTATGACTTATCCTCCTTGTCCCAAGCATATGTATTTTACAAATTATCACAAACCCAATTACTTAACAAGTATCAATTGAAATCTCTACTTCAATATCAGGGGACTTATCCTTTTATTAAGGATAAAATCAAGGATTATTGTATGACACGAGGAATATTTGATTACAATTCAAGACATAAGAAAATTCATAAGTCTGGAATGATTGAATGGAAAAACTGGTTAAAGGGGCATTATCAATACAATTTATCTCAAACCAAATGGTCGCGGTTAGTACCGCAAAAATGGCGAAATAGAATCAATCAACGTTATAGGATTCAAAATAAGGACTCAATTAAAGTGGATTCATATAAAAAAGAAAAAGACCAATTAATTCATTACGTGAAACAAAATTACTATGCAGCGGATTCATTGACAAATCAAAAAGAAAAATGGAAAAAACACTACAGATATGATCTTTTATCACATAAATATATGAACTATGGGGATAAGGAGGATTTTGATATTTATGGGTCAAGATTACAAGTAAACGGGGTTCAAAAAATTCCATATAATTTCAATAAACCAAAATCCGAATCATTTTATGTATTGGTAAGTACAGCTATTAGTGATTATCTAGAAGAAGGATATATTATTGATACGCATAAAAATCTAGATAGAAAATATTTTGATTGTCGAATTCTCCACTTTTGTCTTAGAAAAAATATCAATATTGAGACCTGGACCAATACACATATCGGTACCAAAATTGATAAAAATACTAAGACTGAAAAAAAAATCAACAACAAATTGAAAAAAAAAGATATTTTTTCTCTTATGATTCATCAAGAAATCAACCCATCCAATCAAAAAAGTATTTTTTTTAATTGGATGGGAATGAATCAAGAAAGAGTTTATCATACCATATCAAATCTAGAATCTTGGTTCTTCCCAGAATTTGTCTTACTTTTTGATGCATATAAGATTAAACCATGGATTATACCAATCAAATTACTTCTTTTTGACTTTTATTTTTATAAAAATAAAAGTCAAAATAAAAACATCAATATAAATCAAAAAAAATATCTTAAATTAGAAAATTCCAACCAACAAAAAAATGAGCAACAGGACCAAGTAAATCTTGTATCAGATCTACGAAAAGAAAACAAAAAAAAAGATATTGAAGAGAATTATGCGAGATCAGACATTACCATTAAAAAAGGTAAGAAGAAAAAACAATCCAAGAAAAACAAGAAAGCAGAACTAGATTTCTTCCTGAAAAAATATTTCCTTTTTCAATTAAAATGGGATGACTCCTTGAACCAAAGAATGATCAATAATATCAAGGTATATTGTCTCTTACTTAGACTGATAAATCCAAAAGAAATTGCTATATCCTCGATTCAAAGAGGAGAGATGCATCTGGATGTAATGCTAATTCAGAAAGATCTAGCTCTTACAGAATTGATAAAAAAAGGAATATTAATTATCGAACCAATTCGTCTATCTATAAAAAGGGATGGAAAATTGATTATATATCAAACTATAAGTATTTCATTGGTCGAGAACAATAAACACCAAACTAATAGAAAATGCATAAAAAAAAGTTATATTGATAAGAGGAATTTGGATAAACCCATTGTACGATATGGGAATATGCTTGTGAATGGGGACACAAATTATTATGATTTCCTTGTTCCCGAAAATATTCTATCTCCTAGACGTCGCAGAGAATTGAGAATTTTAATTTGTTTCAATTCCCATAATTGGAATGTTACGGATAGAAATAGAAATCCATTATTTTGCAATGAAAACAACATAAGAAACTCTGGAAAATTTTTGGATGAGGACAAGCATCTTAATACGGATACAAATAAATTCATTAAATGCAAATTTGTTCTTTGGCCCAATTACCGATTAGAAGATTTAGCTTGTATGAATCGCTATTGGTTTGATACCAATAATGGCAGTCGTTTCAGTATGTCAAGGATACATATGTATCCACGATTTAGAATTATTTAATTTAATAGTATATTTCCTATATCATATATATATATATCTATATTCCGTGACATTTTCGGTATATGAAAGCCGAAAGATGTATGCATATGCTATGTTATATTTTGGTAAATGATACAGATTTAATGGTGTATCCATTCAATTGGATATAGGAATAAATAAATTAGGGGAATCCTTTTAGATAGAAATAAATTCTTTTCTTTCGTTAATGGGGAAACATATTATCCCTTTCTATCCAAATCAAATTGAAAATTTGATTTGGATAAAATAAAGAAGTAGTATATGAATAAATCCAAATTTTTGTGTGTACTAGATGTGTGTACTAGATTAAAATAACCGGCATAATTCTTTTTTTTTTTTATTATTATTTTTCCTGATCGGAAAAATCCATGAAAAAGAAAGAAAAAGGATAGAAAAATTTTTTATGGTCAAAAATTCATTCATTTCCATTATTCCACAAGAAGAAAAAGAAGAAAACAAAGGTTCTGTTGAATTTCAAGTATTCAGTTTCACCAATAAGATACGGAGACTTACTTCACATTTGGAATTGCACAAAAAAGATTTTTTATCACAAAGGGGTCTACGAAAAATTCTAGGAAAACGTCAACGGTTGCTGGCTTATTTGTCAAAGAAAAATAGAGTACGTTATAAGAAATTAATTGGTCAGTTGGATATTCGAGAGCCAAAAACTCGTTAATTTAATCGTTTGAATTTTTTAGTAGTATTCCATTTTTTGTTTTGATGAGTCTCGTTTTGAGGAATTCATGGAATAATGAATTAAGGAAGAAAAGATATGACAGTACCGGTTACAAGAAAAGATCTCATGATAGTCAATATGGGGCCTCACCACCCATCAATGCATGGTGTTCTCCGACTAATCGTTACTCTCGATGGTGAAGATGTTATTGACTGTGAGCCCATATTGGGCTATTTACACAGAGGAATGGAAAAGATAGCGGAAAATCGAACAATTATACAATATCTACCTTATGTAACACGATGGGATTATTTAGCTACTATGTTCACAGAGGCAATAACCGTAAATGCGCCAGAACAATTGGAAAATGTTCAAGTACCTCAAAGAGCTAGCTATATCAGAGTAATTATGCTGGAATTGAGCCGTATAGCTTCTCATTTGTTATGGCTTGGACCTTTTATGGCGGATATCGGTGCACAGACTCCCTTTTTCTATATTTTCAGAGAAAGGGAATTGATATATGATCTATTCGAAGCCGCCACAGGTATGCGAATGATGCATAATTATTTCCGTATTGGAGGAGTAGCTGCTGATCTACCTTATGGATGGATAGATAAATGTTTGGATTTCTGCGATTATTCTTTAACAGGAGTTGTTGAATATCAAAAACTTATTACGTGGAATCCCATTTTTTTGGAACGAGTTGAAGGAGTGGGCATTATTGGTGGAGAAGAAGCTGTAAATTGGGGTTTATCAGGACCGATGTTACGAGCTTCTGGAATCCAATGGGATCTTCGTAAAGTTGATCATTATGAGTGTTACAATGAATTCGATTGGGAAGTCCAATGGCAAAAAGAAGGAGATTCATTAGCTCGTTATTTAGTACGAATCGGTGAAATGAAGGAATCCATAAAAATTATTCAACAGGCTCTAGAAGGAATTCCTGGAGGACCTTATGAAAATTTAGAAGTACGACGCTTTGATAGAGCAAAGAATTCCGAATGGAATGATTTTGAATATAGATTTATTAGTAAAAAACCTTCACCCAATTTAGAATTGTCGAAACAAGAACTTTATGTGAGAGTGGAAGCCCCAAAAGGAGAATTGGGAATTTATTTGATAGGAGATAATAGTGTTTTCCCCTGGAGATGGAAAATTCGTCCACCCGGTTTTATCAATTTGCAAATTCTTCCTCAGCTAGTTAAAAGAATGAAATTGGCTGATATCATGACGATATTGGGTAGTATAGATATCATTATGGGAGAAGTTGATCGTTGAAATGATAATTGATACGACAGAAGTACAAACTATCAATTCTTTTTCTACATCGGAATTTTTAAAAGAAGTGTATGGACTAATATGGATTGTACCCATTTTGACCCTTATATTGGGAATAACAATGGGGGTACTAGTAATTGTGTGGTTAGAAAGAGAAATATCTGCAGCGATACAACAACGTATTGGGCCTGAATATGCTGGCCCGTTGGGAATTCTTCAAGCTATAGCGGATGGGACTAAACTACTTTTTAAAGAGGACCTCCTCCCATCTCGAGGAGATATTCGTTTGTTTAGTGTGGGACCGTCTATAGCGGTTATATCAATTCTACTAAGTTATTTAGTAATTCCTTTTGGGTATCGTCTTGTTTTAGCCGATCTCAGTATAGGTGTTTTTTTATGGATCGCCATTTCTAGTATTGCTCCTATTGGGCTTCTTATGTCAGGATATGGATCGAATAATAAATATTCCTTTTTAGGTGGTCTACGAGCTGCTGCTCAATCTATTAGTTATGAAATACCATTAACTCTATGTGTGTTATCAATATCTCTACGTGTGATTCGTTGGAATATGAACCTTGAACCTCTCTTCTAGAAATAAAAGAAAAAAGAAAGAGGTTCAATGTATTGAATAGATGTTTTCATTTTTTTTTTTTTTTATTCAGCATTCGGGTTGATGAGTTAAACCAGATAGTTATATGAGTGAAACTAAACAGCTTCCAAATTTGTAGTAAGAAGAAACAATCTCATTCCCTATGTACAAGAATAAAGTTGAAGTAAAAATAAGCAGTGTAAACTGCTTACCCCAAGATTAAGATTTTTTGATTAGTCATCATATCTTGAAGCGGGCGCAAACAAAAGATCAACTGTATGGAGTTTCTACTACTGTCTCATATGTATTACTATACCGGGGATCAATCAAAAGTCAGTGGACGGTTAGGAACACCAAGGTACACAAAGGATTAGTAATGGAGATAATGTAAGGTATCAAAAAAGAGGTATTTCTTCATAAAACGAATCATAATAAGGACTTGAAATTGGTAGAAATGATCAAGTAGTACTTCCCTACGATTCCGATCTAGAGTATGCTCCTATTCACTGGTTAAAGAAATGACTATCAAGAACGAATTAATTCTTTATTTTATTTTTGAGTATCCTCCTCTGAGACAGAAGAACAGGAAAAAAGAAATGGAATGCAGTAATTGAATGAATAATAAAAAAAGGGGATCCCTATTTATTCTTTTCTCTATCCATATTCATACATATCGAATTCTTATCACGATTCATGAACTAATGACTAATTCTTTTTATTTTATATTGATTGATATAAGGAGTATTTTATTGAAATATTAAGTTATTACCGAACAAAGAGAAATTTTTATTGTAAAGGATGAGATCAATTCGGAAGCACTTTTTTTATTATTCTAGCAGACAGAATTCCATTGGTCTAATTTGGGACTTTCCGATGTATCTTTATTCTATCCATCCAAAGATGGTGATAATACCGAACCCGTCCTTACATTTTTTTTGTGGCCATCGAGGAGCCGTATGAAGCTGAGGTCTCACGTACGGTTTTGAAATAGCGATGGGAACAGTGATGTTATTATCGACTATGATTATCTAACAGTTCAAGTACAGTTGATATAGTTGAAGCACAGTCAAAATATGGTTTTTGGGGGTGGAATCTGTGGCGTCAGCCTATAGGATTTATTGTTTTTCTAATTTCTTCTCTAGCCGAATGTGAGAGATTGCCCTTTGATTTACCAGAAGCGGAGGAGGAATTAGTAGCAGGTTATCAAACCGAGTATTCGGGTATCAAATATGGTTTATTTTATCTTGCTTCTTACCTAAATTTATTAGTTTCTTCATTATTTGTAACAGTTCTTTACTTAGGTGGGTGGAATTTACCTATTCCGTATATATCCATTTCTGAGCTTTTCGGAATAAAAAAAATCGCCGGCATTTTTGGAATAACAATGGGTATCCTTATTACATTAACTAAAGCTTATTTGTTTCTCTTCATTTCTATCACAACAAGATGGACTTTACCTAGAATGAGAATGGACCAGTTATTAAATCTTGGATGGAAATTTCTTTTACCTATTTCTCTAGGTAATCTGTTATTAACAACTTCTTCCCAACTTGTTTCATTATAAATAAGAGAATACGATAACACTATTTTAGATTCATAATCTCTATCAAACAAGAGAAAGAAACGTCAAATTTTTCATGTATATCTACAATATGTTCCCTATGGTAATTGGGTCCATGAATTATGGTCAACAAACAATACGAGCTGCAAGGTACATTGGTCAAAGTTTCATAATTACCTTATCCCACACAAATCGTTTACCTGTAACTATTCAATATCCTTATGAAAAATCGATCACATCAGAGCGTTTCCGGGGTCGAATCCACTTTGAATTTGATAAATGTATTGCTTGTGAAGTATGTGTTCGTGTATGCCCGATAGATCTACCCGTTGTTGATTGGAGATTTGAAAGAGATATTAAAAAGAAACAATTACTTAATTATAGTATAGATTTCGGGGTTTGTATATTTTGTGGTAACTGTGTCGAGTATTGTCCAACAAATTGTTTATCAATGACTGAAGAATATGAACTTTCTACTTATGATCGTCACGAATTGAATTATAATCAAATTGCTTTGGGTCGATTACCAATCTCAATAATTGGAGATTACACAATTCAAACAGTTATGAATTCGACTCAAATAAAAATAGACAAAGATAAACCCTTTGATTCAAGAACAATTACCGATTACTAAGATTTTGTTTTGATATAAAGGATCCAAGCTTTTTATTTTGGGTAGTCAGTAACTACAAATAAAAACTAATGATTGTTGAGAATCACTCTTTGATTTAAACTAAAAATATATTTTTAGTGATGATTTCAAAATAGCAAATTTCAACTACTTTTTTCTTTTTTTTCTTTCGGATAAATATAAATAAAGTAAGGTTGGCCCAATAATTTTATCTATATCTACATTAATCCATATTCAAATTCAATTCAATTATAAATGTATCATATACATTATTATATACAAGAAAACAAAAATAGGGTAACCCCTTTTCCTTTCCTGGACCATTTATTTAGTAAAGTTAAAGTAAGGTCATGAAATAGTTAAAGTTATTTATTTTGTATTTTATACATAATGGGTTTACCTGGACCAATACATGATATTCTTGTTGTATTTCTGGGGTCAATTCTTGTATTAGGGGGTCTGGGGGTAGTATTATTTACCAATCCAATTTATTCTGCCTTTTCATTGGGATTGGTTCTTGTTTGTATATCCTTATTCTATATTTCATCAAACTCCTATTTTGTAGCTGCCGCACAGCTCCTTATTTATGTGGGAGCCATAAATATCTTGATCATATTTGCTGTAATGTTCATGAATGGTTCAGGATATTCCAATAATTCCTATTTTTGGACCATTGGAGATGGGGTCACTTTGATGGTTTGTACAACTATTCTTTTTTCACTAATTACTACTATCCCAGATACGTCATGGTACGGAATTATTTGGACTACAAGGTCAAACCAGATTATGGAACAGGACCTAATAAATAACGTTCAACAAATTGGGATTCATTTATCAACAGATTTTTATCTTCCGTTTGAACTCATTTCAATAATTCTTTTAGTTTCCTTGATAGGTGCAATTACTATGGCTCGACAATAAGCAATAAAAATACTTAACTTAAAATGATTCCCAATTCTTAGAATTCTAACTAAATTCTAAATAAATAAATAGAAATTTTTAGTTAAATCTATCTACCGTCAATATCTTCTTTTGTTGTGTAATTGTTCTATTCTAATCAATTGAATCGGTTGAATTGTTATTCATATTGAAACGAATCGAGATTGATAAGGAGTTAGTCAATGATGTTTGAGCATGTCCTTTTCTTGAGTGTTTATTTATTTTCTATCGGTATCTATGGATTGATCACAAGTCGAAACATGGTTAGAGCGCTTATGTGTCTTGAGCTTATACTAAATTCGGTTAATATCAATCTTGTAACATTTTCTGATATATTTGATAGTCGCCAATTAAAAGGAGACATTTTCTCAATCTTTGTTATAGCCATTGCAGCTGCTGAAGCAGCTATTGGACTTGCTATTGTTTCGTCGATACATCGTAACAGAAAATCAACTCGTATTAATCAATCGAATTTGTTGAATAATTAGTGATAATCATCATAGATAATTTAAATAAAGACACATAAAAATATTTAATAGAATTGAAATACTATTTTTTATTGAATTTGAATGCAATTCAATAAAAAATAGTATTTTTATATTTATATTGAAATAATGATGACCAATTTGTTGGCCAATTAATTTTAATTCGCATGTGTAACTCGTATCATCATAATTGTTGAAACGAAAATCAAAGTGTCTTGACCTTTTCTCATAAACAGATTGATTTAAGAAATATATTGATTGTTTTTAATAAACCACTGTTTCGTCTGGTGTCTACAATATTACAATATATAATATATGATTCATTTACTACTAATTTGATTTGACCAGATCGAAAATCTTTTATGTTCAAAACTGTAATTTATAGATCCAATGTCACATTCAGTAAAAATTTATGATACATGTATAGGGTGTACTCAATGTGTACGAGCTTGCCCCACAGATGTATTGGAAATGATACCTTGGGACGGATGTAAAGCCAAGCAAATAGCTTCCGCGCCAAGAACCGAGGACTGTGTAGGTTGTAAGAGATGTGAATCTGCCTGCCCAACAGATTTTTTGAGTGTCCGTGTTTATTTAGGGCCTGAAACAACTCGCAGCATGGCTCTATCTTATTGATACATTACAAAAAACTCCACTTGAATCATTTGTGATTCCTCTTTACCGACAAAAGCCCGTGCTCGACAAAATATATTATTTTGAGGACGGGCTTCTCTGGTCAAAATGTATCTTGTCTTTATCACGAGTTATTTTCCTTGGTTAACAATACTTGTTGTTTTACCGATATTCGCGGGTTCCTCAATTTTCTTATTCCCTCATAGAGGGAATAAGATGTTTAGGTGGTATACTATATGTATATGCTTATTAGAACTCCTTCTAACGACTTATGCATTCTGTTATCATTTCCAATTGGATGATCCATTAATGCAATTGAAGGAAGATTCTAAATGGATAGATGTTTTTGATTTCCACTGGAGACTAGGAATCGATGGGCTTTCCATAGGACCCATTTTACTGACAGGATTTATCACTACTTTAGCAACTTTAGCAGCTTGGCCAATTACTCGAAATTCGCGGTTGTTCTATTTCCTGATGCTAGCAATGTACAGCGGTCAAATAGGATTATTTTCCTCCCGAGACTTTTTACTTTTTTTCATCATGTGGGAGTTAGAATTAATTCCTGTTTACTTACTTTTATCCATGTGGGGGGGAAAGAAACGTCTCTACTCGGCTACAAAGTTTATTTTGTACACTGCAGGGGGTTCCATTTTTTTCTTAATAGGAGTTCTAGGTATGGGTTTATATGGTTCCAATGAACCAACATTAGATTTTGAAAGATTAATTAATCAATCATATCCTGTGGCATTGGAAATAATATTCTATTTTGGCTTCCTTATTGCTTATGCTGTCAAATTGCCGATTATACCCCTACATACATGGTTACCTGATACCCATGGAGAAGCACATTACAGTACATGTATGCTTTTAGCTGGAATCCTATTAAAAATGGGCGCATATGGATTGATTCGGATCAATATGGAATTACTACCCCACGCTCATTCTATATTTTCTCCTTGGTTGGTGATAATAGGAACAATGCAAATAATCTATGCAGCTTCAACTTCTCTTGGTCAACGTAATTTAAAAAAGAGAATAGCCTATTCCTCTGTATCTCACATGGGTTTCACAATTATAGGAATTGGTTCTATAACCGACATGGGACTCAATGGAGCTATTTTACAAATGCTCTCTCATGGATTTATTGGTGCTGCACTTTTTTTCTTGGCGGGAACGAGTTGTGATAGAACACGTCTTGTTTATCTCGAAGAAATGGGAGGGATATCTATCCCAATGCCAAAAACATTTACCATGTTCAGTAGCTTCTCGATGGCTTCTCTTGCATTGCCAGGAATGAGTGGTTTTGTTGCGGAATTTTTAGTATTTTTTGGACTAATTACTAGTACAAAATATCTTTTAATGTCAAAAATGCTAATTACTTTTGTAATGGCAATTGGAATGATATTAACTCCTATTTATTTATTATCTATGTTACGTCAGATGTTTTATGGATACAAGTTATTTAATATTCCAAACTCTAATTTTTGGGATTCTGGACTACGAGAACTATTTCTTTCAATCTGTATCTTTCTACCCGTAATAAGTATTGGTATTTATCCCGATTTTGTTCTCTCGTTATCAGTTGACAAGGTACACGCTATCTTATCCAATTATTATCATAGATAGTGTTTCATTAATGAAACGGAAGGAAAGTCTTATAATTCTTTGAATTTAATATTTTGAAAATCGTTTGCTGTACTGTATAATGAAAAAAGAAATAAAATGAATAAGAATTGTAATTAGATACATCTCGAGTTTTTGAGAACCATTTAAATTTGAATGATTCCTTGATTCAAACGGTTCTCAAAAACTCATAAAAACAAACTTTCGTTATATATGGGATGATGTTTTTATCTTATGTATTCTTCATGTAGTTTATTCAATTAGATGTTTATGTGAATGAACCATAACTATGTAGACCTATTCCTAATAGATTGATCCCAAAATAGCATATCCAAATTATAATAAATCCTATAGAAGCTACAAGTGCCGAATTCGTACCTTTCCAATTTATATTTGTTCTAGTATGTAAATAAATCGCGAATATGGTCCAAGTAATAAATGCCCAAGTTTCCTTGGGGTCCCAATTCCAATAGGATCCCCATGCCTCATTAGCCCATACTGCTCCACAAAGAATACCTATGGTTAAAAAGGTAAACCCTAGACTAATGACACGATAACTCCAATAATCCAAACGCTCAGTTAATTGATATTTGTAATAATTTTGAAATGAAGGAAAAGAAGTGTTTTTAAAAACACTTCTTTTTTCATTCAAATATTCAATCTCACCAAAGAAAAATGACTTAATTAATAAATTATAGCTTTTACAAAAAATTTTGATGTTTTTTCGAAATGTAATGACTAGAAGAGCGACTGATAATAATGATCCGCATAAAAGAGCTGCATAGCTCAATAACATCATACTTACGTGCATCATTAACCACTGAGATTGTAGAGCAGGTACTAATATTGTGGATTGATGCATTTCAGTTGAAAGACCCGACATGGCAAAGCCTTGAGTAAAAATGGTACTTGGTGCAATTATTGTGCTTAAATCGTTTTTAAGGTTACGTATCTTGGGAATCATATGAATAATGAAGAAACTACACGAAAGGAAGATTAATGACTCGTATAAATTACTTAATGGAAAATGTCCCGAAGAAATCCAACGAGAAATTAATAATCCTGTTATAGAGAAAAAGGTAGCTATCATCCCTTTTTCTGATGAATCACGTAATCCTACAATTTTGTGGACTAATAAGGTCATCAAATGAATCATAATCACAATTGAAATGATCGAAAAAGAGATATGAGTTAATATATGTTCTAAAGTCACAAATATCATAAAAGGGGTCCCATTACAGAATTGGAAATCGCGAATTGAATACATTTTAGGATCTATTGTATCTCTTTTAGAAGATGCCGCCACTCGGACTCGAACCGAGATGCTTTAGCACTGCTTCCTAAGAGCAGCGTGTCTACCGATTTCACCACGGCGGCTTACTTGAAATAATAATAGTCAATTCATGTTGAATCGTCGAGATTCAAGGATTCAATATAGTTTAGGAAACATTAATTAGAATCAATGAATAAAGACTGGTTTGTGGTTTAAATATTTGAATCTTCAATAAAATACCTACCTAGGTAGTATCGTCGTGGGTTTTTTAACAATCAACTTTCATGTACTAGAAACTAAGTTTTCTCCAAACAGTTGGAACTCCATAGTTTTTTCTCGGTTGAGGTATAAAACTAAGAATTGTCTTTTTTTCTCAATTTTTTTATGATTTGTTTTTCATTTATCCGATTTCATGGATTCAAATGAAAAAGATTGAGTTTTTTTTCAATGAACAAAATCAAATAACTAGGATTTCATATCTATCACAATTTCATCATTAAATACAAAAAATTTGTTATTTTTCTAATGATTTCGATACCTTAGTATATTTAAATTAAAGTATTAATATTCTTTATTGCGCATATAATTTTTAATTTATAATACCATTTACAAAACCAATTAAGTTTTGGGATAGGCATATAACAAAAGAGTTTCAATCTCTATCACAATTGTACTTTTCTATTGTGAAAAGTACAATTGTGATAGGGAAAAAAATAATACTTAGAACCCAATATACAAAAAACTCTTATTCTATATATCACAGCAGTGAGTTCTAAGTAATATTGAGAAATTTAATACAGAAAAATACATTAGTTAACATTCATCTTACAAAATTTGGGGTTCTTTAGGCTATATCAATTGAGATTATTCTAAGACTTTATTATTTGTTTGTCGCACAAAAAAACTTTTTGAATGCCCGGTGGAAACCGATTTCGCTAAAGAAAAAGTTTTTACTGCAACTAAATATCCTTTTTTCTTCCAAATATTTCTACGAATACGTTTTTTTGACATAGAAGTACGTTTTTTTGGAACTGCCAT